ACTTAGTTAAAAAAAAAATAATACCTAGAGTCGAAGGACTAATCAGTTATTGCCCCCAACATGCCAATATTGGCACGTATAGTACGTAAATGTAACTCGTTGTTCAAACAACTGCTCAGAGTTCCTAGAGCCCCTTGTAAGGCTTGTTGGAAAACCCGTTGTCGGATTTGATTAATCGCCCTTTGTTGTTCAAAATGAATAGTTTCGTTTTTGTAATTTTCTAGTTGTTTCAAAGTCTTAGAAGTGGAATTAATAAAATTAATTCTTTCTCGCTCTATCTCAGAGTATCCATTGACTCGAAACTGATCTGCCTCCATTTCCACTTTTCGTAAGCGTGTCCGGGCCTTTTCCAGCTGTTCAATGGCTCCCCCACGTAGTTCTTCTGAATTTCGAATAGTATTCAAGATCCTCTGTTTTCGATTATCTAATAAATCACTTAATGAAAGTAGATTCTCTTTCCATTCATTTAAAAACTTCCATGATCCCTTCCCGAACCAAACATGAATCTTTCGATTCATTTGGCTCTCACGCTCAATTACTTAAATTACTTATGATAAATTCCCATATCTTTTTTTGAATGTAATGAGCCTATCCTCTACTCTCTTCATATTCCAAAATAAAAATATCAAAACCAATCACTAATCCAAAACCAAAAAAGTAGGAGGACTCTTCTGACCAAACAAAAATATGTAATTGTCAACAAAGTTGTTTCTTTTTTTTTTTATCCAAAAATCCAAAAAGGGTTTTCTTCCTTTAATACACAATACATAGGTCGTCGATTCATCATTGGATAAAAGGGGGTTTAATCCCAATTTTTGTAATAAGCGGTTCAAATCATTTTATCCATATGAGTGTTCTTATATAGATAAATTATTCATTTTGAAAGCATCTCTATATTAATATTCATATTGTGGTAGAAAGAGTACCATGCTGCGTCTGGACTTCAAACGATTTAGCTTTAACCATAGTTAATGGTCCCACATTTTTGGTTGATAGAGAATCAAAGCGGATTTACCAACGAATAACGAAATGCTATGGTTCTTGCATATGATTTCTTTATTCAGAAGTCATTCGTGAGATAATGTACCTACTTTTCCTAGTTATAACATAAAAAGTACAGCTGGTTGGATCCAGCCTATTCTTGAAATAAACAACTCGCACACACTCCCTTTCCAAAAAAAACCAATACCCCAAGCACTACACTTAGATTTATTAGATTTGTTGCTAAAATATCGGTATTAAACCCGAAACTCCCGGCGGATGGCCAGTGGCCTAAAGAAACGAAAGAATCGGTTACATTTTTCATATGATCTCCTCTTATAGATAGACTAAAAAAAAAGAACAGAGTTCTTTTTGTATCGCCCTGCCCCCCCCTTTGATATATTTGATATATATATATATATTTTACTATTTCTAAATCAAGCCAAAAAAGATTCGATTTAGAAATGGTGAATTACCCCCTTCTTTATTTAAACCCTTACTAAAAAATATAAAAGGGGGTTCCTTAGACTACGAACGGAAAGGATGAAAGCGAGTGAGTATGCTAATTCCTCATCCACAAATCAGCCCTTCCCGTGGGTTATTGCTTTTTCGAATTTATAAGATTAAACAAAAGGATTCGCAAATAAAAGTGCTAATGCTACAACCAGGCCATAAATTGTTAAAGCTTCCATAAAAGCTAGACTAAGCAATAAAGTACCTCGTATTTTTCCCTCCGCCTCAGGCTGTCTCGCGATACCTTCTACAGCTTGGCCCGCAGCAGTACCTTGACCAACTCCAGGTCCAATAGAAGCAAGCCCTACAGCCAATCCAGCAGCAATAACGGAAGCGGCAGAAATCAGTGGATTCATGATAAGTTCCTCATACAAAAAAAAATGGTTAATGATACAGTCAGCCGATGAATTCTAACTTAATATTCCATCGCTACAATTCATCCAGTCGAAGTCACTACAAACTTCAAATTGAAGTAATAATCTTATTCAAGGATCAAAACTACTTTACTTCGATATCTCTTTTTTAGTTCCTATCGACAAAGTCTTTGCGAATCCGTACGACTTTCGTCCGTCCCTTTCTTTGTTCCGAACCATTCTTTGAATTCTTCTATTTTTTTCTTGATTTCATCTGTTTATTCATTGAACTCACAGTCCCAGAGGATACGGAAAGACTTCTATTGGAATAGCCATCAAATTTCTAGTAGTAGGGCAAATTGAATATCTCTTTAGTTCATATATAACTAGTCAATATTTAATATCAATCACCTATACATGTCTTTCTTCCATAACGTAAACCAACTCTTCATTCATCTTAAATTCAATCGAATTCGAGAATTATGCGTCGAAAAACAAGTTGACTTATAGCATAGCGCTTTTTTACATATAATATACCTAGTAAAACCTCCCTCTCCGATCCGAATCACCCTATTTTTTATGAATCCCTTTTTTGTTTGTAAATACTTCTTCCCCTTTCTTTATCATTCTCCCGCATGGATACAATCTAAATAGACAAATTGCTTAGGCCGAATCAGTGGATAGAAATATCATTATTTGATTGATCTAAGTTCACGCAATTTATTATTTCTGAAAATTTTATTTTGGTCAATCGCTGAAGAAAATCAACTGAAAGGGGAATCCTTCTATAGAGCACCCCTCTTTTTTTACTCACACGTCGTAAACCACAAGAATTCTTATTCAAATTCTGATTCCGAATTCAAATTCTGATTCCGAATAGGAAATATTAGGATTGGCCGACCAGCAATATAAAATGAATATCTATTCAGGAGAGAATGGTATAATATAAGTGGATCAACCAAGAATTTTAGGAAAAAGATCTTTTAGATCTCTTTCCCTTTTTTTTTTTACAACTCTCTACTCTAATATCTTTGGCTATTACTCTAGATTGTATATAGTGAGTTGTATATTTAGATTTCCTAATTAGATTAGATTAGATTTTTTTTGAGCCACGCATACATTACCTTGGGATAAGCTAAAAAAGAATCTTTCAAAAACTAGTCAATGATGGCCCTCCATGGATTCCCCTATATAAGCCGCGGCTAAAGTTGCAAAAATAAGAGCTTGAATACCACTTGTAAATAATCCAAGGAACATGACAGGTATAGGAACCACTAAAGGTACTAAAGAAACAAGAACAACAACTACTAATTCATCAGCTAATATATTTCCGAAAAGTCGAAAACTAAGTGATAAAGGCTTTGTGAAATCTTCTAAGATGTTAATGGGTAAAAGGATTGGGGTTGGTTGAATATATTTCCCGAAATAACCCAATCCCTTTTTGGTAAGACCCGCATAGAAATATGCCACTGACGTGAGTAAAGCCAAAGCAACAGTAGTATTTATATCATTCGTGGGTGCGGCTAACTCCCCATGAGGTAATTGTATGATTTTCCAAGGTAAAAGCGCTCCTGACCAATTAGAAACAAAAATAAATAGAAACATTGTTCCAATAAAAGGAACCCAGGGGCCATATTCTTCTCCAATTTGAGTTTTACTCACATCTCGAATGAATTCAAGTACATATTCGAAGAAATTCTGACCACCGGTCGGAATGGTTTGTGGGTTCCGAACAGTTAGAGTAGCTGAACCCAATAAGATAGCAATTACAACCCAAGAAGTAATAAGTACTTGGCCGTGGACTTGAAAACCTCCTATTTTCCAATAGAAATGTTGGCCTACTTCCACACCAGAAATATCGTATAACCCCTTTAGTGTGTTGATAGAACAGGATAGAACATTCATATTGCCCTCTTAAAAAAATATAGCTTTAAAGAAAATTATTTTGATTCAAACGTCTCTTTCTCTACGTGACTACTTGAATCCCATATATATTTATAATACCAATTCAATTCTTGAATACAACGAATCACATAATATCCCCAGTTTTTTATCTCTTTTTTGAGATCCAAAAAGAGTATCTGAGATTCATAAATAGTAACTGATTACAAAACTCTATGAAATTTCCAAAGTAAGTTAAGTTTTTTATCTTATTATTAAATTATATTATATGATTATGAATTACGGATTTATTATATAACTAGAACGCCCTTCACGAATTGCGAATACTAATTTGTTAAGAATTAATCGAATTGAAGATATAGCGTCATCGTTGGCTGGAATCGAAATATCTGCAAGATCGGGGTCACAATTTGTATCGATTAAACAAATTGTTGGAATTCCCAAAGTGATACATTCTTGAAGGGCCGTATATTCTTCGTGTTGATCAATGATGATTACAATATCTGGTAACCCCGTCATATATTTAATCCCGCCCAGATATGTTTGCAAGTGAGATAATTGTCTTTTCAACACGGCCGCATCTCTTTTCGGAAGACGATGGAGTCTCCCTGTTTTTTGTTCTGTTCTCAAGTCTCTAAACTTATGAAGTCTCGTTTCTGTAGTGGACCAATTCGTTAACATACCGCCAAGCCATTTTTTATTAACATAATGACACCGAGCCCTTATTGCAGCCCATGCTACTAGGTCAGCTGCTTTATTTTTAGTGCCAACGATTAAGAATTGTTTTCCCTTACTTGCTGCATCAAAAACCAAATCACAGGCTTCTGATAAAAAACGAGCGGTTCTAGCAAGATTTATAATATGAATACCTTTACGCTTTGCAGAAATATAAGGGGCCATTTTAGGATTCCATTTCCTAGTACCATGTCCAAAATGAACTCCGGCCTTCATCATCTCTTCCAAATCGGTGTTCCAATATCTTTTTGTCATTTCTCCCCACACCCCCCCTCTTTTTTTTTTTGAAAAAAAAAAGAGACGAGGGTATCCTAAAATAAATAATTGTTCCGATGGAACCTTCTCTTCTACCGCAAATTGGCCGTAGATATACGACCTAAGCCATTACATTATTCCTTTTCTATTCATTATTATCATTTTTACTATTACTATTACTAAACGAAATCAAATGTTTTCAAATAAAAGGCTAAATCCGCTTTTAGGAATCATTAAATCCTATACCTATAAATGATTGTT